TTTGATTGGAATATTAATCAAAGGGGGATCCCTTAACTTTTAAGGGGTCCGTATAACGAATCGCACTTTTACCACTAAACTATACCCGCTGCTACAATGCTATTATTGTATATAAATGGACCTTTTGTCGAACTGAGGAATCAGTCTTATAGGAACATACATTTTATACTAATTAGATTAGAGTATTTCGTAAGGGGGCTGTGACCCCTCCCTCCCTAATCAATAAAAAAAAAAGGAGGGGGGCGAATCTCATTTTTTTTGTCAAATAGACATTCATATAAAAAATTGTTATCCAGGATTCACGAGAACAGCCCTAGATCCGGCCAGTACCTAGCCGGATCTAGGGCTGTATCAAAACAAAAGAAACTAAAAAAAAAATAGAAGGAGAATAAGTGGATATCTTGAAAAAAAGTGGATATATCTATATATATATATAGATTTATAATGTTCTATAAGAGAAAATCTTGTATAATATAATTTTTTTAATGAAATTACCTTTAGAAATATAAAAAATCAAATAGAAAAAAAGAGAGATATATAAGATCTAATAAAAAAAAAAAGAATTTTTCCAAGCCCTACTTTTTGCTCTGTTTGTTTATGCAATCGAACAAAAAAATAGAAAAAAATAGAAATCGAATTGAAATATATATTATATATTTCAATTGGGGAGAGATGGCTGAGTGGACTAAAGCGTCGGATTGCTAATCCGTTGTACGAATTTTTGTACCGAGGGTTCGAATCCCTCTCTTTCCGTTTCCGTCCAAAATTTGGTATTTTTTTTTTGAATTTATATGGCTTCCTTCCTTTGTTTGTTTGTTTTCCTTATTTTTTTTATCCTGTCTAATAAAGTAGATAAAATCCTAAAAATTTTTTAAAATCTAGTACTAGTACAAGAAAGGAAAAGATAGAAAACTATGAATTTTTTTTATTCTTCACGTCCTGGATTACGTCCTGGATCATTAGATAGGAATCCGAAGATGAAAAGAGAAACAAAGAATATCACTACCGTGTAGACAAATAGTTTTAGAGTAAGCATTACAAAATCTCCAAGATAATATTAATCTTATAAAATAATAATAAAAAAAACGACAGAGAAAGAGAATAGATTCTCTTATCTAACACATTATGTTTATTTTGATACAAAGTTTCTCAGAAATGAAGTGATTTCGAAGAAATATAACAAAATTAGGAAATTTCTTTGTAGTAAGAGCCGAGTCCTGTATTACTAAAAAAAATCTTTCTATTACAAATATTATCTTTCATATCCACAACCTCAGTACTGATGGTAGATTCAAATAGAATAATAGAAGGATTTCTCGGTAGAAAAAAAAAATAAAAATGAGGAAAAAATAGGATGGTCCAGATTTTTCTTGTATATAAAAAAATATCAATATTTGAATCGAGGATTCACACTGTAAGACTTACACAATCTTTTCTTTTTTTTATTCCAATTTTTTTTTCGAATAAATTCGAATTTTTCTATAACATTTATTTTAATGCAAGATCTCATCGAAAACTTACAGCAGCTTGCCAAACAAAAGCTAAAAGAAAAAAGAATAAAGGGATTACTGGCATAATATCTACAATTGGATTCAAAAAAGCATAGGCTTCCGGTAATTTCGCCAAGAAAAAACTACTTGAATAAAGGGCGGAGTGAATACAAATACAGACCAAACTAAAGATATTAAGCATAACAAACATTTTTTTCCTTAATAAAATTAACTTTATTTTTTTACAATCTTTATATCTTTATTGATTGTAGATTTTTGTATATATATAATACAATTGATAAAGAAAATAATAATTTTTAAAATAAAAATGAGTAAAATAAAATAGAAATTTATCTAATTCCAAATCTTTCCAGTCTGACAAAAAAGAAGAAAGGATACTTTCATACAATATCTTAATTGAATTCTATGTAATGATCAAGAATTTTCGTTTTATTCTATATGTACACGTATATCAAACTCCTAACAACAATTTATTCTATGGATTTAGAGAGTGGAGTTGACGAACAACCACTACCAATAATAGTGTTAATTAAATTAATGTCAAATCAAAAATGGGGCGTGGCCAAGTGGTAAGGCAACGGGTTTTGGTCCCGCTATTCGGAGGTTCGAATCCTTCCGTCCCAGAGGATATACATAGAGAATGTGTATATTGAATACAAATTGTATCTCAGGATGAGAATGACGCCCTTTTTATCATCCGTCTCCAATTTGAATCGAGTCGCTTTTGAATCCACATCTTCAAACTTTTTTTTTGTGATCACTGTGGATAATTTTCGAAAAAAAAATCTATTTAAGTTCATATATATTAGAATTAGATTAATTTGTCTTTTATTTGCTTCTATATTCTATATATTCTATATATATATATATGGATTTTAATATATATATACTATTTTATTATACCATATACTATATTAATTTAATATAATTGATTTTATATAATTGAATAATTTTTTCAATTGAAAAAATTATTTTTTATTGTTTTTTTTGAATATATCAAAAATTGATAGTTATTCTAATACTTAGAATACATTTTCGATGATGGGAATCGAATTAAAAAAGAATTCCAGCACATAAAGTAACATATATAGTTAAATAATACTCCAGGTTCTCGCCAAAAATAATCTCATTTTTTTTACCCACTCTCTCGCTTTTCTTATCAGTTACCAATCCTAGTAATTGGATTTCTATACTTTTTTTTTGCTAGTAAATAAAAGTTTATTAGTAAATAATTGAGATAGAATATTCAAAATTTTTGATTTTTATGATTTTTCATCGCATGACTATTCCTTTATTTTATTTTTATGTTCTTTATTTTATTTTTATGTTAATAGAGGAACAAAACTCTATGAAAAAATGGTGGTTCAATTCTATATTGTTTTATAGGCAGTTAGAATACGGGTGTGGGTTAAGTAAATCAATGGATAGTTTTGGTCCCATTGAAAATACAAGTCTAAGTGAAGACCCAATTTTTATTGATATGGAAAAAAACATTCCTAGCTGGAATGAAAGTGACAATTTGAGTTACAAAAATGTTGATTATTTAGTCGGTGTCAAGAACATCCGGAATTTCCTATCTGATAGAATCATTTTTGTTAGGGATAACAATGGCAAGAGGAACTCTTATTCCATATATTTGGATATTGAAAATCGAATTTTGGAGATTGACAATGATAATGATCATTCAAGTGAACCTGAGAGTCTTTTTTATAGTTCTAGCTATCTGAATAATGTCTTTAAGAGACATGATGATCATTACGTGTATCAGATTCAATCTAGTTGGAATAATGATATAAATAGTTGCATTGACAATTATTTTAGTTCTAAAATCGGCATTGGTAGTCACATTTTAGGTGCGAGTAATAAATACAATGACAGTTACTTTTCAAATTACATTTGTGGTAAGGTCATAAATAGTAGTCAAAAGGACGGTTCTAGTATGATAACTATCACAAATGATATAAATCATAATGATTTAACTAGAAGACAGAGTTCTAATTCTCTCGATGCAACTAAAAAATATAAACATTTATGGATTGAATGCGAAAATTGTTATGGATTAAATTATAAGAAATTTTTGAAATCAAACATGAATATTTGTGAACACTGTGGATATCATTTGAGAATGAGCAGTTCAGATAGAATAGAACTCTCGATTGATCCAGGTACTTGGAATCCTATGGATGAAGACATGATCTCTCTGGATCCCATAAAATTTCATTCGGAAGAGGAACCTTATAAAGATCGTATAAATTTTTATCAAAGAAAGACAGGATTAACTGAGGCTATTCAAACAGGTACAGGTAAACTACACAATATTCCTGTAGCAATTGGGATCATGGATTTTCAGTTTATGGGGGGTAGTATGGGATCCGTAGTAGGTGAGAAAATTACCCGTTTGGTCGAATATGCTGCCAATCAACTTTTACCTCTTATTCTAGTATGTGCGTCTGGAGGAGCACGTATGCAAGAAGGAAGTTTGAGTTTGATGCAAATGGCTAAAATATCTTCTGCCTTATATGATTATCAAACAAATAAAAAGTTATTGTATGTATCCATCCTTACATCTCCTACTACTGGGGGGGTAACAGCTAGTTTTGGCATGTTGGGGGATATCATTATTGCGGAACCCAATGCTTACATTGCATTTGCGGGTAAAAGAGTAATTGAACAAACGTTGAATAAGACAGTACCCGAAGGTTCACAAGCAGCTGAATATTTATTCCATAAGGGCTTATTTGATTCAATCGTACCGCGTAATCCTTTAAAGGAGGTTTTAAGTGAGTTATTTACGCTCCATGCTTTCTTGCCTTTGACTCTAAATTCAAAATAAAATATAGCAGAGCCTAATTTTCATTTTCTTTTATTTCAATAAAAAAAAAGAAAATGAAAGGGGTATTATTATACATATGTTTCTTGGAGAAATAGAAGAAAAAATCCATCTATTAGTTCTATTGAAGTTCTATAGTTCTATATTCCTTCTATATATATAATAGATCTTTATATTAATTAGATTTTACACTCAATAAACTTATTTATATTCATTATATAGACTGAATATATATATACATAGTATAGAACATATATATTCTATAATATTCACTTCGCTATACTTAGTATATTTAATACAATATACTAAGTATAAGTAGATTTTAATTCTATTGATTAGAGACTATCTTTATAACAATATAAGAAAAAAAAAGAATATATATATATATATAACAGGTACAAATATTTTATCGAGGTACTCATTCTATGATAAACTTACCCTCCTTTTTTGTGCCTTTAGTGGGCCTAGTATTTCCGGCACTCGCAATGGCTTCTTTATTTCTTCATGTTCAAAGGAACAAGATTTTTTAGATACGGACAGTAGGCACAAATCGGATATATATTTTGATCCCGAAAAAATTCGATGAATTACTTTGAAAGGTTTAACTTAAAACAAGTGCTAGTTGATGACAGTTATTTCGGAAACAAAGAAAAGTAAAGTAAAATTCATTTGTTTGGGTTATTTATTCTCCCAATTCCAATAAAAAAGAACTAGATCTAATATGAGTTGTCGATCAGAACGTATATGGGTGGAACTTCTAGCGGGGTCTCGAAAAACAAGTAATTTCTGCTGGGCCTTTATTATTTTTTTAGGTTCATTGGGGTTTTTATTGGTTGGAATTTCCAGTTATCTTGGTAGGAATTTGTTATCTTTATTTCCGTCTCAGGAAATTCTTTTTTTTCCACAAGGGATCGTGATGTCTTTCTATGGAATCGCGGGTCTCTTTATTAGTTCTTATTTATGGTGTACAATTTTTTGGAATGTGGGTAGTGGTTATGATCGATTCGATAAAAAAGCGGGAATAGTGTGTATTTTTCGTTGGGGATTTCCTGGAAAAAATCGTCGTATTTTTCTCCGATTCCTTATAAAAGATATTCAATCGATCAGAATAGAAGTCAAAGAGGGTATTTATACTCGTCGTATCCTTTATATGGAAATCATAGGACAAGGGGCCATTCCATTGACTCGTACTGACGCGAATTTGACTTCACGAGAAATTGAACAAAAAGCTGCGGAATTGGCCTATTTCTTGCGTGTACCAATTGAAGTACTTTGAAATGAAGTAAAAAAGAAATGCTTCCTTAAGGAAAAGATATTTTCTTTTTCGAAATTTTGCTATTTTTTTTTTTATTTGATGGAAGGTGCCTTCTTTGGTTTCGAGATGCAAATAATATTGATTACGCGACGCGAAGTGTTCCTTCATTTATTCATCAATAATTGAATTGCGTCGAATCTTAGCAATTGATATCTTTTGAAACAAAACCCTTATTCAAAAATTGGTAGTGGATTCTTTGTCTTTTTGAGTCTATTTCTGGTATTCTTTATAACTTTAAGGACTAACTCCCAAATTGAAAAGAAAAATAGGTGGGAATAGAATGGAGCCCATATATATATATGGGCTCCATTACTTGCAATCGAACTTATGCTTGATACAAATATTATTATCATCCTATAAGTTTACGAATGAGATGAAGCTAAGTTCATTAACTAAAGACGAAAAATGGCAAAAAACAAAGCATTTATTCCCTTTCTATATGTTACACCTGTAGTCTTTTTGCCCTGGTGCATCTCTTTCACATTTCAGAGATGTCTGGAATCTTGGGTTACAAAGTGGTGGAATACTAGGCAATCCGAAATATTCTTGAATGATATTCAAGAAATTAATATTCTAAAAAAATTCATCGAATTCAAGGAACTGTTCCTCTTGGATCAAATGCTAAAGGAATACCCGGAAACACGTCTACAAAATTTTCGTATCGAAATCTACAAAGAAACCATACAATTGATCAAGGCGCACAACGAAGATCGTATCCATGCGATTTGGAACTTCTCGACAAACATAATCTGTTTGGTTATTCTAAGTGGTTATTCCAGTTTAGGTAATAAAGAACTTATTATTCTTAACTCGTGGCTTCAAGAATTCCTATATAACTTAAGTGACACAATAAAAGCTTTTTCTATTCTTTTATTAACTGATTTATGTATAGGATTCCATTCGACCCATGGTTGGGAACTAATGATCGGTTTCGTCTATAAAGATTTTGGATTTACTCAGAATAATCAAATTCTATCAGGTCTTGTTTCCACTTTTCCAGTCATTTTAGATACAATATTAAAATATTGGATTTTCCTTTATTTAAATCGCATATCTCCGTCACTTGTAGTGATTTATCATTCAATGAATGACTGAAAAAAAAACGATCCACAAATGAAATTTCAAAGTTTTTTTTTTATTTTGTACAAAAGCTAAACAACATCCAAATCTTTTTTTTCTAGCTACCCAAGCCAAGGGACTCTTCGCATATTCCAGAAAAATTTGTTAAGTAAATAGCAGAATCATGGATAGGGAACTATGCCGGCGACCTACCTAATTTTATTGTAGAAAAATTTTTAGGATCAATGATTGGACCATGCAAACTAGAAATGCCTTTTCTTGGATAAGGGAAGAGATTACTCGATCCATTTCCGTATCGCTCATGATATATATAATAACTCGAGCACCCATTTCAAATGCATATCCCATTTTTGCACAGCAGGTTTATGAAAATCCGCGGGAAGCAACAGGTCGTATTGTATGTGCCAATTGCCATTTGGCTAATAAGCCCGTAGATATAGAAATTCCACAAACGGTACTTCCCGATACTGTATTTGAAGCAGTTGTTCGAATTCCTTATGATATGCAAGTGAAACAAGTTCTTGCTAATGGTAAAAGGGGGGCTTTGAATGTGGGGGCTGTTCTTATTTTACCGGAAGGTTTTGAATTGGCCCCCTCCGATCGTATCTCGCCTGAGATTAAAGAAAAGCTAGGTAATCTCTCTTTTCAAAACTATCGTCCTACAAAAAAAAATATTCTTGTGGTAGGCCCTGTTCCCGGTCAGAAATATAGTGAAATCACCTTTCCTATTCTTTCTCCCAATCCTGCTACTGAGATAGATGTTC